CCCAATACACCCAATGCCAGATAGCTGCCAAGAAGCACAAGCCAGAAAACACGATATGTGCTCCAGCTACACCTTCGTAACTCCAAATACCGGGATTTGTTATAGTCCCCCCTGTAATGCTCCAACCGCCCCACGAATTGGTTATTCCTAAACGAGTCATGAAGGGTATAACAAACATACCCTGTCTCCACATTGGATCAAGAACAGGATCAGAGGGATCAAAAACCGCTAATTCATATAAAGCCATCGAACCGGCCCAACCAGCAACCAGAGCTGTATGCATTATATGAACAGAAAGCAAACGACCGGGATCATTCAATACGACGGTATGAACACGATACCAAGGCAAACCCATGGAACTACCTCTTTATCAACAAAAAATAGACACTATGTAACTTTATTGCATTGGAAAAAACTATACTATGGACCTCTCTCCTTTCGTTTAGTGGATTCTTGGGGAGAAAGTATTCATATTTGTTCCGTTATTTTAGTAATAATGGAACAATTAGGTTCATAGGAAAAAAGAGAAGCAGATCTATTCTATATCCGATAAGTACCAATACGCAATGGGGGTTAACCTTTTTTATATAAACCAACGTATCCATATTTGTTGATCATTTAAGAGATCTATTCGTAAAAGATTTCCTTTATTTTTACTCATTTTGTCTTCCTTTCACTTTTTTCTACTTCATTTTCTATTTTATGACCTTAGTCAGTCTATATATCAAATGGATATAATAAAATATGAGACAGCCCAATAAATATTATTAATACAATAACTCCATTATTACGCTTCCACATCAAAGTGAACTAGAGCATTTAATTCTTTTTTCTTTCATTTCATGCCTATTGGTGTTCCAAAAGTACCTTTTCGAAATCCTGGAGAAGACGATGCAGCTTGGATTGACGTATAGTGCGACTTGTCAGATATATTGGGCCATATGGGATTTCCCCACTTTCTCCCCCGATCGAGATATCCTCCGTTTCGCCAAACAATATTGATGGAATCATCAATAATTTGTAGCGCGAAGTACAATAAAAATAAAGTGGAATTAGATCCCTTTTGTTTTTTGTGGGGGGAATATGAGAATTCATATTATCAATTAGAATGATTTATGGTTTATTTAGTTGCACCAATAAAATGGAGTATCCAGGCTTCGTTTAACAAAAACTCAACTGCTAATTAATACATACTATATCTACAATTACTACTTATATAATATGATAAATCATTCCATTTCTAACAAAATTCGAAATAGGAGCGATCTCAAACTGTTAAAAGGAAGACATGAAAGAAATGAATCGAAAAAAAGACGCGGTATTTGATTCATTTGTCCTATATGTGCAAATTCAAATCGGGCGGATCTTTACTTTTACTCGGAGTAGAACATAAACCTAAAAAATTAAATAAAAAATTGAAGAAGCCCATTGAAAAACAAGAAAATCACATCGTAATTTAGTCGATGCAAAAAGATATCAATGAGAAGTTAGTCCAACAAGCTTAATCTTTTTATTTTCGTATAGAATTTTAGGAAAAGAATAAAGACAAAACTTATGAACTTAATAAAGACAAAACATTTTTTCTTAAAAAATGTAGGAAAAAACCTTCATTAGAAGCTGTAAATGGAAGGCTATGAAAAAGAAAGAGAGCTAGAATCTACACATTGATCTTTTTCGCCATTTTTATCGAACCGTATGCATCAAAAGGTGCCTGTACGGCTCTTAGGGGATAGAATTTGATCCCAATCAACCGACTTTATCGCGAAAGATTACTTTTTTTAGGTCAAGAGATTGATAGCGATCTCGCGAATCAACTTATTGGTCTTATGATATATCTCAGTATGGAGAGTGATACCAAAGATCTCTATTTGTTTATAAACTCTCCTGGGGGGGGGGTAGTAGCTGGATTAGCTATTTATGACACTATGCAATATGTGAAACCAGACGTACAGACAGTATGCATGGGATTGGCCGCTTCAATGGGATCTTTTCTCCTAGTTGGGGGAGCAATTACCAAACGTCTAGCATTCCCTCACGCTTGGCGCCAATGAGTTTTTTATTTGCGAGAAAAAGACTATGCCTTCGCCATATGAAATATGAATTAGTAAGTAATAATAGCATGGCACTTCAAATTCGATATGAATTTTTTTTTTCAAAATAATAGATTAGGTATCGAAAAAGTAGTATGATATAAGTACGGGGTATTTCCAATTTTATCTTCCCTATCGCGCCCCATGTAGCGTCACAAACTTTATTTTCACGCCGAAAGTCTATTAACAAAAATTTCTGTTAAAAGGGGGATAAAAAAGAACACTTTGGGATTGCTGAATGACAGACGAAATAAAAAAAAATATAGAAAGCAACGGGACCATCATAGTATTTTTTTATTTAACTCCTAAAAAAAGAAGGGTGGTAATTGGATCATTTATGCATCTAGGTATAATAGATCTCTTTCTTCAATGAAAAGAAGGGGAAAAAGTGAATTCCATTCTAGAGCCGTATGCAATACACAAAAATGCCTGTACGGTTGTTCAATTCTTTTCTTATTATTCCTTATCTCACATAATGAGGCGATAGAAAAGAACCAGTTATTAGGTTATACCATCAGGGTAATGATCCATCAACCCGGGTGTGCTTATTATCAGGCACAAGCGGGCGAATTTCTCTTGGAAGCGGAAGAATTACTAAAACTTCGCGAAAGCATCACAACAATTTATGTACAAAGAACGGGGAAACCTTTCTGGGTTGTATACGAAGACATGGAAAGGGATGCTTTTATGTCAGCAACAGAAGCCCAAGCTCATGGAATTGTTGATCTTGTAGCGGTTCAATGAAAAAGAGCATAGGTTTTTCTCAAATCCATAATTTGCAAATTTGAAAAGTTTAGTTTAATATTCTCTTCAATATTTAATTGAAGAGAATATTAAATTGAAATAATTCAGAATCGTCCGGTTAGGATCAATCTAAACCAACCCTTATTGTATATGATTTACCATGCCAACTATTAAACAACTTATTAGAAATACAAGACAGCCAATTAGAAATGTCACAAAATCCCCAGCTCTTCGGGGATGTCCTCAACGCCGAGGAACATGTACTAGGGTGCATGTGCGACTCGTTCAGATCATAAACTGAGACAAAACAAAGGAAACTCCTTTTGCAGTATCAATGATCAATACAGTGAATAAAATAGAATTGAATTCTTCCATTCACTATCTAAAAAAAGATAGATCTATCAGATCCTTCTATTGTGTATGAAACTTATGGTTTTCATTGATGCAAATCCACTGACTTCAATTTGAGAGAATTTGAGAGAGAGAAATTCCCTAGTGGTAACAAATGGTTATCCATTAAGCGGGGAAAATCCTATTTACATTTCATTTTTTTGAATCTTAAAAGAACGGACTAAGAGGGTCAGTTACCCAACTCATTTTAAAAATGAAAAAAAAAAGATACCGTTACTGTGTAAAGGAGATCTCGTTGTGAAAGACCGATTACTGGAAAATTCATGGGTAGAGCCAAAGAGTGTGAACTGTACAAGTTACCAATAGTATTGATTAATTGAAGGAAAGAGCTCCGGTGTATAGAGAGGACCTCACCGTTTAAGAAGGAACCATAGAAACGATGGAACCCACTATTTATCCATTTCTATTTAATCTATTACTTTCTTTAGTTATTATGTTTTTTTAGTTATTATGTTTTTTTTTTGATACCAAGTATCAATAGAATTTCTTATTCCAAGAAGAACTACCTAAAAAAAAATTGTGGTGGGGAAGGTTAGAGTAGTAAAAGCCATTGGAATTTTTATTTTATACATTGGAAGAATTCGTTTTGTTATTAATAGACTAGTAGAGGGGAAAAGAATAACTGAAAGAAAGAATTAGTTATTCATCAAAGTTTGATTTATTCAATGACTAGAACTAAACGAGGATATATAGCTCGAAGACGTAGAAAAAAAATTCGTTTATTTGCCTCAAGCTTTCGAGGAGCTCATTCACGACTTACGCGAACTATTACTCAACAAAGAATAAGAGCTTTGGTTTCGGCTCATCGGGATAGGGGTACAAGAAAAAGATATTTTCGTCGTTTGTGGATCACTCGACTAAATGCAGTAATTCGTGGAAATAGGGTATTAAAAAGTTATAATAGATTCATACACAATCTGTACAAGAAACAGTTACTTCTTAATCGTAAAACCCTTGCACAAATATCTATATTAAATAAGAGTTGTCTTTATACTATTTCTAACGAGGTCCTAGGAACATTGGAAGAAATCCACTGAAATATTTTGAATGGAATTTCCAGGAAAACGAGCTCGGGGAAGGTAGAGTAGAAATTAGTATCATAAAAAAGAAAGTTATCAAAACAAACTAAGTGATTCTATTCGCTAAAAAAGATTTATTCTTCTTCGATGATTCTTTTATTTTTACGACAGACGCAAGAATTTAACTCGATTCTAGGATTTTTCAAACAAAACATTAATCCATCTTTGACTTCAGATTGGAATTTTTTTTTCAATTTGAAGAATAAACCCATTTTTTAATGGTTCTAAGATCAGTAGTCCTAATGTTTAAATGCTTTCTCATTATTAAGAAATTGTTTCTCATTATTAAGAAAAGGTAATAAAGATAAAATACGAGCTTGTTTTATAGCAATAGTAATTAATCGTTGTTGTTTTAAGGTCAATCTATTCACCCGCCTAGATAATATTTTTCCTTGTTCACTAATAAATCGACTAATTAAACTCATGTTTCTATAATCAATTCGATCCCCCGATCCAATCGGGGGCAAACGCCTACGAAAAGATCGCTTGGATTTAGGAAATAGTCGCTTGGATTTATCCATGATTAATTTATTCCTTATTTCTAAAATCTTATTTCGATCGCATCAAAACAAAAATGAATTCTATTTTAGAATTAATAAATAGGATTGGTTTGTTTATATTTATTTCTCTCTATATTAATATATGTAATAATAGATATATATCTAATTAATGTCATTTTTGATTTTTTTTTTGAAAAGTTAACATACAAGTACTAGATTTGATCTATTTCTTTATCTCTCCGTGAATTGTATGTTTGTAACAATAGCGACAGAATTTCCTCAATTCCAACCGACTCGGCGTATTGTGTCGATTTTTTTGAGTAATATATCTAGAAATGCCCGTTGATTCCTTATTAATATCGTTTCGAACACAACTGGTACATTCCAAAGTAATCGTTACTCGAGCCTCTTTACCTTTGGCCATAAACCTCCTTTGGATTTTTGATTCACCCCAATCTTCTATTTTCTGATACAAAGCAAAGAAAAAGGGAACAAAAAAATAGAAGTTGTTAACTCAAAATCAAATTCTTAAATATTTCGTTGCATTGCAATAGTAATTAAATAAAAAAGTAACACAATGTGATTTTTCTTTAAAATCTCTGTACAGTATTTTTTAAGTATCTTCTAAGATATGATACTCTTGCCCTAGCCATATTTCTGTTTTCGCCCAATTAGTAAAGTAAGTTAATTGGATCCTAAATCCTAAATCCGTGGCAGGTTTCGATGATCTTGAACCCCCCCCCTTTTTTTAGTTTATTATACTAAATTCTCAAAAAAGGGCGAGGGAGATTAGTCACAGATAGTTGAATATATCTCTAAATTTCTTCATCTCCTCTCATGTCAATAACTAGAATGAAAAAAAGGGGAATGTCAATGCATCCGGAAATAAACGATTAATCTCTATCAATAAAGCTGCTAAAGAACCGAACCATAGAGTACTTAGTACGGGTGCTACGGAAAGATATGTTTTTAGATCTCGCATTTGAAATCCTCCTTCTTTATTGTATTAAATTATGGTTATACATACATAATAAGATATATATCTAATTAAAGATTACTTGTATTTGTACCCGGAATCCCCAATACCTAATTTCAAAATAAAGTACAATCTAATTTGATAGATAAGATTTTCTTTTTAGTAAAAAGAAAAATACGCCTCTTTATCTTTACGCCCGAGACTAAAATCGCGAGAATTCGTGCAAAAAAGATTCATTAAATATTCATTTATTGTTTATTATATGTTTGTTGTATGATATGAGACAAAAATAGAAAAAAAAATGGACAAGAAAAAGTCTCTATATCAATATAAGAATGTGGAAAACAAGACAGGAATTTTCTACAATCAGACTGTAGACCGATTGAAAGGGATGTAGCGCAGCTTGGTAGCGCGTTTGTTTTGGGTACAAAATGTCACGGGTTCAAATCCTGTCATCCCTACCCATTACTTCTCCTCTGAGTAGTAAGGGGGGAAACTTTGTAAATCAAAATTGGACATACATAATTTTGAATTTGATGATATTCTATACAATAGTATAGATGTACAAAATCTATTGGGGTTAAAGAATCCTCATATTTTTTTTTTAGAGTCTTATCTATTGTGATAAGAAAGCGCTCTTAGTTCAGTTCGGTAGAACGTGGGTCTCCAAAACCCAATGTCGTAGGTTCAAATCCTACAGAGCGTGATCTCACTCTTGTTTATTTATTAGGTCCAAAATTTAATGGTTTTCAAATAATTAACAAGCACTCTAAATTTGACCTCCCGCGTAGTAAAGAAAGAAGGAGGTCAGTCAACAAAAGAAATGTTAATTAATCAAAGGTCTAACTGGTCACCACGTCTGTATTGTAAATACGCGGTTACGAATAACCCAGCCAAAGTAATAGGAATTAGACCTAAGACAATTCCAAATAGAAAAACTTCAATCATTTCAATTTTTTTGTTTTGATTTGAAAAAGGGGAAGGGAGAGGGAATATCTATTTCTAAATCTTAATCTGCATTGCCCAGGAATCTCAATGACCAATAATTAATAATTAATACGGTAAGGTAAAGGTACGAGTAAGGTAAGAAACTATTGATATTTATTGAATATATGGAATACCCCAAAAAGGTTTTTTTTTTAGAAAAAAGTTTTTCATTCATTCAATTAATTTCAAATAAGCCGTATCTTGCTTAGACCAATAAATAAAGCTGAGGTTATAGTTAAAGCTGCTAGTAGAAAACCAAAATAACTAGTTATAGTAAGCATGAAAAGACTAAATAAAATATGTTTTTTTCTTATTCATATGTTTTGAAAGCACTTCCCTAAGATTCCTTTTTTGAAAGAAAAGGGGGATATACCAAAATCCTAATTTCAAGAATCAAAAAATTCTCTTGCAAATTTGTCACTTATCAATCATTCTAGGCGGTCTTTAAAAAACGAGAGTAATTCTTGTTACTTGTTACTGGACAACTAACTAAATTTTAAAAATGAAAAAGGGGGAATTACATTATCATTACAAAAAACCTCTTCTTCGACAATTACGCAAAGAAAATAAAATTGACAGATTTATTATTCAATTGAATTTCACAAATATGATAATCTTCCTCATGAATTATTAGAATTAGAAAAAACCCATTGAATTCCCAATTTATCTAATCTTCAGTTTCTAACCCGAAGCTAATAATTGGTCGAAGCCCT